CTTATGATGTTTTTGAACAACGGAATTGAATCTATTTCTATTGATTGATTTATAGGCTCTGTCGTTCCTCCATAATATAATATTAACTCTTACGAGAAGCTACAAGAAGGAATCAATCGATTTTCTGGATAATTATATGGATTTAAACGGATGAGACATCCTGCAAATCATTTCCATACTAAACTAATAGAACCTTACTCTAAAAAAAAAAGGTGATGAAATAAAAAGGATTGGGGTATGCGTAAAAATAAAATAGAATCCGCTTCTCAATAAAAAGAGTTAAAGTAAATTTTTTTGTTTGAATAATTTTTCTTTTTCTTTTATAAATAAGTTCTATTCTACGTTGAAGTTAATTGAATAATAGAAAAAGTTCCGTTTGCTCGATGAATTACCCCCCTTAACCCTTTTTTTTTGTCTACTACTTCTTATTAATCTAAACAAAGGAATTCCGATAGACCCGGAAACGAAGAAATAGTAATCTTTAGCGAACAAGAGAAAAATCATTATTATTTCGATACAAGACGACACAAGAAAGGGTACAAAGTCCTTTTTCTTGTGTCGAATAGAAGATTAGTAAGACTTATAATCCAGTACCGTTCCTTTCATTTATCCCGTCCTTGCCCTGTCTCCTCTTCCTTTGTTTTTGTATGCCTATTTTCTAGTGCTAGGAATGGGATACAAGTAAGGAATTCTATACATCCTGAAAAAATAGTATAAACAAAGCAAGCAAAGGGATTTACAGAATTTTTTGATCATATATATTTAATTGTATTGATCGACAAGAATTCCGCGTTTTTTACCAACTTGATGGTAAGGAATCTCTGGATCTAGAAATTCATTTCGTATAATTGAACCTTTTCAAACTGTTTCTTTTTAAGAACCAAAAAAATTTGTGCCAAAATAACGGATGCCAAGAAGAACAAAAGGCCTTGGGCGCGTAATGGATCTTGAAGCACTATTTCGGCATCTCCCTGACCAAATCCCCCTACATTAGGATTGCTTGTTAATGGTTGATCAAGCTTGATGGATTCACCCTCTGAAACAAGAAGTTCTGGTCCTGGAGGTATAATATCAACCACTTGGTGTCCATCCGATGCATCAACGATGATTATTTCATATCCTCCTTTTTCTTTGCGTACTATTCTGCTTACTATACCCGCAGATGTAGCATTATAGACTGTATTGTTACTCTTGCTCCCATCAGGATAAATCTGACCCCTTCCCCTATTCCCACCTACATATATGGGATATTTTAAGAAGTGAACGTCTTTCTTCGTAGCAGGGTCGGGGGAAAGAATGGGAAAGACGATTTCACTATATTTCTGACCTGGAACAGGACCTATTACAAGAATATTTCTTTTATTGGGACGATAACTTTGAAAAGACAGATTTCCTATCTTTTCTTTCACCTCGGGGGAAATACGATCGGGGGGGGCTAATTCGAATCCCTCGGGTAAAATAAGAACAGCCCCTACATTCAAAGCCCCTTTTTTACCATTAGCAAGAACTTGTTTCAGTTGCATATCATAAGGAATTCGAACAACTGCTTCAAATACAGTATCAGGAAGTACAGCTTGCGGAACTTCAATATCCACAGGCTTATTAGCTAAATGGCAATTGGCGCATACAATTCGCCCAGTTGCTTCTCGTGGATTTTCATAACCTTTCTGCGCAAAAATGGGATACGCATTTGAAAAAGATGTTCGAGTTATTACATATATCATGATCGATACAGAAATAGATCGAGTGATCTGTTCCTTTACCCAAGAAAAAGAAAAAGTATTTCTATTTTGCATGATCCAATCATTCATCCAGGAATTTCTACAATAAATTAGATAGGTAGCTAGTATAGTTCCCTATCCACGAGTCTGCCATTGTACTGAAATAATTCTATTGAAATAGGACAAATACCTTGAAGAGGTAGAAGTATAAAGAAAGAATAAGTCAAATGGAAAATGCTTTCTTTATGCGCGAAGAAAAATTTTGATTGATATCAGGAGATCAAATAAGTTCTTCATTCATTCATTGAATGATAAATGACTACAAGCGAAGGAGATACGCGATTTAAAAAACGGAAGATCCAATATTTCACAATTGTATCTAGAATAACTGGAAAAGTGGAAACAAGACCAGATATAATTTGGTCGTTATGAGCCAATCCAAAATCATTGTAGATCGAACCAATCATTAGTTCCCAACCATGGGTCGAGTGAAATCCAATCCATAAATCAGTAACTAAAAGAATCGAAAAAGCTTTTATTGTGTCATTTAAGTTATAGAAGAATTCCTGAACCCAAGAATTAAGAATGACAAGTTCTTCATTACCCAGAATAAAATAACCGCTTAAAATAGCGAAACATATTATATTTGTCGAAAAATGAAAAATGATATGGAGATGATATTCATTGTGTGTTTTGACCAATTGTATCGTTTCCTTGTATATTCCTATACGAAGCTTTTGTATATTTTGTATATGTGTCTCTGGGTATTCTTTTATCATTTCATCCAACAAGAATAGTTCTTCTAATTCTAGGAATTTTTCTATAACATTTTTCTCTTGAATATCATTCAAAAAAGTTTCGGATTGCCTAGTATTCCACCAATTAATAATCCAAGGTTCGAGACTTTTTTGAAATGAGAGAGAGACCCACCAGGGCAAAAATACTATAGATGCAAGATATGGGAGGGAAATCAATGCTTTCTTTTTTTTCATTTTTTTTATCTGTGAATTGTTAATGAACTGCTTCATTTGTCAACTCTACCTGATCTGATGTTTCTCTAAAGCACAAGTTCTATAACAAGGTATAGAACCTATGAATCTATTCCCATTTTTGTATAATAATTGACTCCTTAGATCCAGAAGGAATTAAGGAATATAGAAAGAAAATTAAGGGTCCTTTTTCGGATGAAAAAAAAGAAGAAATAAATAGATAGAGAAATATATATATAATATATAAAAAGTAAATAAATTAAGTAAATAGGATTTCCGGGTATCTCAATTTGGAAAATTCGAACGAATTTCATCTTCATTTATTCCTTTCAATAAATACTCGAAAAACCCTCCCGGATCAATTCCATTAATTATTTCGAAATGTTGCACCGTCTAACCACAGCACAGGAATACGGTATCAGTGCAAAATCTGAGGCTTAACCTAAAAGGATGAATTCTGTATTACGAAATGCATATTCGGATATTTGATGAATTCATACTTAGATTAGACTTATTAGACTTTTTACTAGTATAAAAGAATTGAGTTGGGCCCTATACGCATACAAAAGGGTTTTGGTATAGAAAAAATGTATTCTTATTTATAGTTTATTATATTTATTATAGTTGGAATAGTTGTAGTTGTTCCATATCCATATACGTTCCCCAGCTTTTGTTTTATTCTAGCGGGTTGTTGCGTCAACGGAACGAGGAAATGGAATCTAACATGGTTTTCTCGAATGAACAGTCTGAGGAAACTTCAATTGTATTAAAAAAAAAAGGAAATTAGCAAGCTCCTTCTATTATGTGGAGAAAACATTCATTCTTCGTTCGGTTCATTTCAAAATACTTCAATTGGTACGCGCAAGAAATAGGCCAATTCAGCAGCTTTTTGCTCAATTTCTCGCGGAGTCAAATTCTCATCAGTACGAGTCAAGGGAATGTTTCCTTGGCCTCTGATTTCCATATAAAGAATACGACGAGGAAAAAGACCCTCTTTAACCTCCATTCTGATTGATTGGATATCTTTCATAAAGAAGCGAAGGAAGATGCGACGATTTATTCCAGGGAATCCCCAACGAAAAATACACATTATTCCTTCTTTTCTATCGAATCGGTCATAACCACTACCTACATTCCATGAAATTGTGCACCACAAATATGAACTAATGAATAGACCCGCGATCCCATAGAAAGACATCACGATTCCTTGTGGAAAAAAAAGGATTTGCTGAGATGGAAATCCAGGTATCAGATTCCTACCAAGATAACTAGAAGTTCCAACCACTAAGAATCCTAGTGAACCTAAAAAAAGGATACAGGCCCAGCAAAAATTACTTGCTTTTCGAGACCCTGTTATAAGTTCTATCCATATATGTTTTGATCGCCAGTTCATACTATACTAGATCCAGTTGCATTCGATTGGAATTGAGAAAAAATTTGACTTTACTTTTCATGATGCCGAAGTAACTTTCATCAACTAGCACTAGTCTGATATGAACCATTAGGAATAATTGGTTAGATACATATACTTTCTATTAGAAAAATATTCGCCGATCATTTTTAACCAGATATACCCGCATATCATATACATACATTTATGCGGATATCATGTATCCACATGCATAACAGTTCTTTCGTTTGTGTTCGGAAAAAGCCACATATTGTCCCATATTACACTAAACAAATATCTGTATTATGATTCAGTGTTGAAATAAATTGATGAAATTTGGTCCCATCGGATCTAGACAATCTTATTTTTTTGGACATGAAGAAATAAAGAAGCCATTGCAATCGCAGGAAATACTAGGCCCACTAAAGGGACAAAAATAGAGGGTAAGTTAAGATCTGTCATAGAATGGGTACCTCGATTTAATATTTGTACCTATTATAAAGATATCTTATGATAAGTATCTCTATTATATAGAAACTATTCTAAATAATATTAATATTTAAGTAGTTAATAAGTGCAAGGAATGAGAACTAAATGAAGTGTACCTATTCATCTTTTTAGACGAATATATATGATAATCCGCTTTAAGTTTAAGAAATTTTAGTATTCCCCCATCCTTTTCTTTTATTCTTTCTATCTTTCTAATATAATAAAAGTATAATAAAAGAAAAGGTTTTTTATTCAAATTAACAAGTTTTTTATAAGTTCGCGACTCTAACTAAACTAATTCAATCCAACAAACAAGGATTCCTAGTTAAAAAGTAAAAAATGGGAGTTCTTGGTAGACATAGAAATCACTTCTATTCTATATTTTCATTTTATTTCGATATTTTTTTTTTT